TTTAGTACCCTTAGTAGTTCCTATACCTGTCATGCTCCTTGGATTATTTACAAGTGGTATTCAAGCTCTTATTTTTGCAACTTTAGCCGCGGCTTATATAGGTGAATCCATGGAGGGCCATCATTGAAATAGTCTTTTTTAGCTTAGCCCACAGCAATGTATAAATGTATATGGTGGGTGGCTTAAGAGAATTACTTAACTTACGGAATAGAATAGGGGAATCTAAATATACAACTATGCTATATACGATCTAGAGTGATAGCAAAAACATTACGATGATATTAAAGAGTAAGGGGAAAAAGATCTAAAAACAAAGATCTTTTTCCTAAAATTCCCCTTTCCTTCACTTAATATCATACTTCGTCTCAATGAATATTCACTTTAGATTGCTTAGTCCATCTCATTATTAATTCATTGTTAAAACAATTTGAATATAAGAATTTTTGTCAATAATTCTTGTTGTATAGGTTTACGACGTGTAATTAAATAAAAAAAAGGGCGAAATGATTTCCCTTTCAGTTGATTTTATTCAACGATTCACCAAAATATTAATAATAAATAAATAATAAAAATGAATAATTTTTTTATTCAGTTTTATTAATAAAGTGCATGAACTTAGATCAATCAAATAATGATATTTCTATACCTATGGAATTTGTCGTCCTAATCAATTTGTCCATTTAGATTTCTCTAGGTGGAATAATAAGAAAAGGTAAGATTCAAAAGAATTTTTCAAAAGTTTTTTTTAGTATTTTAGAAAGGGGCGGGAGGTATCTGTACTTGAATAACTATAAGCGAACCCTTCTAGATGTTTCGACGCTTGATTCTCGAATAGGATTGAATCTAAGATGAATGCTTGGTTTACGTTATGGAAGAAAGACATGTATATGTGATATTAGATATTGCCTAGTGCTAGTTATATATGAAATGAACTACTAAAGATATATTTTTCTAGGGGATTCTAATAGACTAGAAGTCCTTCCGGCCCCTTGTGACTGTGAATTGAATGAATAAACGGATGAAATCAAGAAATAATTCAACTAACAGTTCGAACCAAGAACAAGAAATGGAAGAATGAAAGTCGTATGGGTTCACAAAGACTCTGTGGCTAAAAAGTAAAAAAGATATATCGAAGTTGTTTTGATGATTCAAGAATCTTATTACTTCAATCCGAAGTTCTTAGTTACTTCGACTGGATGAGTCCTAGTGAGGGAATAATTAAGTCATAATTCATTGGTTGATTGTATCATTAACCATTTCTTTTTTTGGTACGAGGAACTTATCATGAATCCACTGATTTCTGCCGCTTCCGTTATTGCTGCTGGATTGGCCGTAGGGCTTGCTTCTATTGGACCTGGAGTTGGTCAAGGGACTGCTGCGGGTCAAGCTGTAGAGGGTATCGCGAGACAGCCTGAGGCAGAGGGCAAAATACGAGGTACGCTATTGCTTAGTCTAGCTTTTATGGAAGCTTTAACAATTTATGGACTGGTTGTAGCATTAGCACTTTTATTTGCAAATCCTTTTGTTTAATCTTAGCTTAGAAATATGAAAAATATATTTCTTTTTCATATTTTATTGCCTTCGACTTGTCGTTTGCTTTTTCAAATTCTATCAAGATTTCCCTCCTACCATTCTTTATTCTTTGAGAAAAGAACCTAGGGGAAGAGCTGATTTGCGGATGAGGAATTAGCCTACTTGACTCGCTTTCATCCTTCCCGTTCATAGACCAAGGGAAACTCTTTTTAGTAAGTGTTAGTGTTCCAATAACCAATAAAAGGGCTAGTTCATTAGTTCATAATTTCTAACTAACTCGAATATTTTTTATTTTTTTACTCAATTTCAGAAAAAATAAAAGAATAAATAAAAAGAGGGGCGAAGTGCTACAAAAAGAACTCTGTTCGATTTTTTAGTCTATCTATAAGAGGAGATCATATGAAAAACGTAACCGATTCTTTCGTTTCTTTGGGCCACTGGCCATCTGCCGGGAGTTTCGGGTTTAATACCGATATTTTAGCAACAAATCCAATAAATCTAAGTGTAGTGCTTGGTGTATTGATTTTTTTTGGAAAGGGAGTGTGTGCGAGTTGTTTATTTCAAGAATAGGTTGGACCAACCAACTGTACCCTTTTCCGTTATAAGTAGGAAAGAGAGGTGCATGATCTCGCGAATTACTTCTGTATAAATTCATAAATTATATGTAAGAACCATAGCATTTCGCGATTCATTGGTAAATTTATTTTGATTCTCTATTAACCAATAATGTGGAACTATTAACATGGTTAAAACAAACTGTTTGAAGTCTAGACGCAGCATGGTACTCTTTCTACCACTATGTTAGAGGTGGTTTCAAAATAAATATTTTATCGATATAGGATACTCATATTGATAAAATGATTTTAACCGCTTATTGTAAATTGTAAAAACAGGGATTTTACCCCCTTTATCTAATGCTGAATCGACGACCTATTCTAAGTAAGAAGAACTTTTTGGATTTGAAAAA